AAAATCAAAAAAATGGATCCATTTATAATTTTCAGCCAGCTGGATTAATGGATCGTCCAATTGGAAATGATAACAAAATGTATAGGTTGTTAGAAGGAGTTCTAAGACACATATACAAATAGTATACCACCTAATTAGTTTATTTCCTCTATGCGGAAGAAAGAAAATTAAAGAGCCTGCGGATATCGGCAAAACTACAATTATTGTTAACCAAGGAAAATAATTCGTGGTAAAGACAAGATACACTTGGACCAGAGAAACCCGCGCTCGAAAATGGAACCTTTATGGTTTTTTTTTCGAGTACGGGTTTTTTCAGTAAAAAAATCAAATGTATTCAAAATAGATTCAAGTGGGGTTTTCTGGAACGTATCAATAAGCTAGACCCATACTTCGAGTTGTTTCATGCCATAAATAAACTCGAACGCTCAAGAAATCTGTCGGACAGGCGGATTCACATCTCTTACAACCAACACAGTCTTCTGTTCTTGGAGCGGAAGCAATTTGTTTAGCTTTACATCCATCCCAAGGTATCATTTCTAACACATCGGTGGGGCAGGCTCGGACACATTGAGTACATCCTATACATGTATCATAAATTTTTACTGAATGTGACATGGGATCTATATATTTTTGAACATCATAAAATAGAATTTCGATCTAGTAAACTTGTAAATGAATCATATATTTAAATACCAGATGAATCAACGATTTACCAGAAAATTTTTAATCAATTTACTTCTGAATCAACTCATAAGATAAGAACGAAAGGGCCAAGAGACTTTGATTTCTTACGTTTTCACAAATAGGATCTAGAGATTCCAATATTCCAATATATTATACATGCTAATTCAAATTAATGAATATTATTATTTTTATTATTATTTATTCAACAAAGTCGATTGATTGATACGCGTTGATTTTCTGTTACGATAAATTGACGAAACAATAGCTGATCCAATAGCTGCTTCAGCGGCTGCAATAGCTATAACAAAAATTGAAAAAATATCTCCTTTTAGTTGGCGACTATCAAAAAAATCGGAAAATGTTACAAAATTGATATTAACTGCATTCAATATAAGCTCAAGACACATAAGGGCCCTAACCATATTGCGACTCGTGATCAATCCATAAATACCAATAGAAAATAAATAGGCACTCAAAACAAGTACATGTTCGAGCATCATTCACCTACCCCTTAATCAATTTTGATTCATTTCAATATGAACAAAAATTCAACAGCTTCCATTGACTAGAATATAACAAGTACGGAACAAAAAAATATATTTGAAATAGATCGAATAAAATAATTTCTATTTGAGACATGAATAGTATTCAAATAGAATTCAAGGGAAATAGATGCGACAACACAGAAAAAAAGTTTCATTTTGATTACTCGCTGTTGCTAGTTAGAAAGATTTATTACTGACGAGCCACAGCAATCGCACCTATCAAAGCAACTAAAAGAATGATTGAAATGAGCTCAAATGGAAGAAAAAAATCTGTTGATAAATGAATTCCTATTTGTTGACTATTACTTATCAGATCTTGTTCTATAATTTGGTTTGATCTTGTAGTCCAAATAATCCCGTACCATGACATATCTAAAATAGTAGTAATTAGTGAAACAAGAATACTTGTACAAACCAGTGAAGTAACACCATCCCCAACAGTCCAAAGATTAAAATCCTTGTAATATTCTGAACTATTCATAAACATCACAGCAAATAGGATTAAAACATTTATGGCTCCCACATAAATAAGGAGCTGGGCAGCAGCTACAAAATGAGAATTTGAGAGAACATAGAATAAGGATATAGAAACAAGAACCAATCCCAATGAAAAGGCAGAATAAATTGGATTGGAAAGTAATACTACTCCTAGGCCCCCTAATATAAGACCCAATCCCAGAAAAACTAAAAGAAAATCGTGTATTGGTCCAGGCAAATCCATAAAATAAGAAATAAAAAAATCGAAATGCTTTTCATGATCTTATTGACCCGACCAGGAATTTTTTTTTTATGATACGTTCCTAATTAAAAAAATCCTAATCTATTAGGTATAATTTAATGTAGGTACAATTATTGGATAGTTTCATTTTTATTCTTTTATTCGAAAAAGAGTATTTTTTTTTTTGAATTTTTGAAACTATACTATATATAACTATATATTATATATTTCGAAAAAATTACAAATATATTATTAATAGATAGATTTTCAAAAAAAAAATGAAATCAAAATTCTCATCAACCAATTTCTAGTTTTGTTTAGTTCTTGACCAAATAAAAGAAAGAGAAAAACCTCATTCTTTTAATTTTTTTTATTCTGAACCTTAAGGATTGGAAAATCCTCTTTAATAGAATGGAAAGTTTATCTACCCAGTTTTTCTTTGTCTTTGAGGCGAATCCAAAACTGTTCGAATTGTATAATCGTCAATTACTGACATTGGTAAACGGCCCAAAGCAATTTGATTATAATTCAATTCGTGACGGTCATAAGTAGAAAGTTCATATTCTTCAGTCATTGATAAACAATTTGTTGGACAATACTCAACGCAGTTACCACAAAATATACAAATTCCGAAATCAATACTGTAATTTAGCAATCGTTTTTTTCGAATATCGGTTTCAAATTTCCAATCAACAACAGGTAGATCTATAGGACATACACGAACACATACTTCACAAGCAATACATTTATCAAATTCAAAATGGATTCGACCACGAAAACGCTCCGATGTGATTAATTTTTCATAAGGATATTGAATAGTTACAGGTAAACGATTTGCATGGGATAAGGTAATCATGAAACTTTGACCAATGTACCTTGCTGCTCGTATTGTTTGGTGACCATAAGTCATGAGCCCAGTTACCATAGGGAGCATATCGTGAATATTTATGAATAAGTTTTTGTTTGTTTCTTTCTCGTGTCTGAATCAAGTCGTTAACATCGTATTCCTTTTTTTTACAGTGAAAGAAGTTGGAAAGAGGTTGTTAATAATAGATTACCGAGAGAAATAGGTAAAAGAAATTTCCATCCAAGATTTAATAGTTGGTCCATTCTTAACCTAGGTAAAGTCCATCTTGTTGTGATAGGAATAAATAAGAACAAAAAAGTTTTAGCTAGTGTAATAAAGATACCAATTGTCGTTCCAAAGATTCCATCCACTTTATTTATTTCAAATAGCTCAGGACCAAATATGTATGGAATGGAAATATTCCACCCGCCCAAGTAAAGAACTGTTACAAATAATGAAGAAAGTAATAGATTTAGATAGGAAGCAACGTAAAATAAACCAAATTTGATACCTGAATATTCGGTTTGATAACCTGCTACTAATTCTTCCTCGGCTTCTGGTAAATCAAAAGGTAATCGCTCGCATTCTGCTAGGGAAGAAATTAGAAAAACAATAAACCCTATAGGTTGACGCCATAAATTCCACCCCAAAAAACCATATTTTGATTGCGCCTCAACTATATCAACTGTACTTGAACTGTTAGATAATCATAGTCGATGATAACATCACTGTTCTCATTGCTATTCCAAAACCGTACATGAGATTTTCACCTCATACGGCTCCTCGCGGGTCACAAATAAATCTAAGGACTGGATCAGTATTATTTGTCTTGGTATGGTTGTAGAATAAGAATAGATAGAGTCAAAATTTATTCGAAAGTCCTAAATTATACCAATGGAATTCCGTCTGCTATACTATAAAAAATAATAATAAATAAACAAAAAAGTGCTTCTGAATTGATCTCGCCCGTTACTAATTTCAATTTTTATTTGTTGAGTAATAACTTAATCCTTCAATTCAATAAAATACTCCTTATAGAAATATCAATAGATATTTCAACCCGTCATTTTCGATTACGAAAAAAATGAAACGTTACATTAGCATGATATCAATCATATCTTCCGTGAATTATATCTCTATAAAATAAATAATAAAATAAATATAATATATGATATATGAAAGAAAGCATAATAAAAGATTTTTTTTCTATTGTTTGGTTTTTTTCGTTCCTATTCTTCTTTCTTTCTGAGAAAATAGAGAGTGGGGGGCTTAAACTAAAAATTAGTAAAGTAAAGGATTATTTCGTTTCTGATAGTCATTCCTTTAATCGGTGGATAGGAGCATACTCTGGATCGGAATCATGGGGAGTACTGCCTAATTATTTCTACCAATTTAAAGCCCCAATCAGTATTCTTTTTATGTTCTGCAGAAATATCCTTTTTTTTAGATAATTTACATAATCTCCATTACTAATCCTTTGTGTATTTTGGTGTTCCTAACCATCCACTCATTTTTGTTCAATCTCCCTTTGGTAATACGTATATGGTAATCCATACAACCGATAGTGAAAACTCCATACAGTTGATCTTTTGAGCCCGCTTCAAGTTAGGTTGACTAATCAACCAGTCTTGGGGTTTGGGGTAAAGGACTTCTTCCGCTTATGTTTACTTCCATTTAGCTCTTGTACATAGAAACTGAGACTCCATTTTTTTTACTGCGAATTTAGAAGCTGCTTTCACTCACTCATATATAACTATCTAATTTAGTTTATCAACCCGAAGGGTAATAAAAAAACGAAGATATCTATTCAATTCATTCAACTTATTTTCTAGAACGAAAGGAATAGAGAAAAGAAAAGTGGATATTTCAACGAATCACACGTAGAGATATTGATAAAACACATAGAGTTAATGGTATTTCATAACTAATGGATTGAGCGGCTGCTCGTAGACCACCTAAAAAGGAATATTTATTATTTGACCCATATCCTGACATAAGAAGTCCAACAGGAGCAATACTTGAAACAGCAATCCATAAAAAAATACCGATATTGAGATCGGCTAAAACAAGGCGATAGCTAAAAGGGATTATTGAAAAACCTAATAAAATTGATATGACTGCTATTGATGGTCCAATACTGAATAAACGAGTATTTCCTCTAGATGGAAAAAGGTTCTCTTTGAAAAGTAGTTTTGTCCCATCCGCTAGAGCTTGAAGAATTCCCAAAGGACCGGCGTATTCAGGCCCAATACGTTGTTGTATTCCTGCGGATATTTCTCTTTCTAACCATACAATTACTAGTACACCTATTGTGATTCCCAATACAAGAGTCAAAACATGGGCAAACATCCATATGCTCTCATAGACCTCTTTTAAAGATTCTAATTTGGAAAAAGAATTGATCTCTTGTACTTCTGTGGTATAAATTCTCATTTCAACGATCAACTTCTCCCATAATGATATCTATGCTACCTAGTATTGTCATAATATCAGCCAATTTTCTTTTTTTAACTAACTGAGGAAGAATTTGCAAATTGATAAAACCCGGCGGGCGAATTTTCCATCTCCAAGGAAAAACACTTCGATCCCCTATCAGAAAAATTCCCAATTCTCCCTTTGGGGCTTCAACTCTCACATAAAGTTCTTGTTTCGGCAATTCAAATGTGGGAGAAGGTTTTTTACTAATGAATCGATATTCAAAATCATTCCATTTTGTATCTCTTTCTCTATCAAAGTATCGAATTTCTAAATTCTCATAGGGACCCCCAGGAATTCCTTCCAGAGCCTGTTGAATTATTTTTATAGATTCTGTCATTTCATTGATTCGAACTAAATAACGAGCTAATGAATCTCCTTCTTTTTGCCACTGGATTTCCCAATCAAATTCGTCGTAACACTCATAATGATCAACTTTACGAAGATCCCATTGTATTCCCGATGCTCGTAGCATTGGTCCAGATAAACCCCAATTTATTGCTTCTTCCCCACCAATAATGCCCACCCCCTCAACTCGTTCTAAAAAAATGGGATTTCGTGTAATAAGTTTTTGATATTCAACAATCCCTGTTAAAAAATAATCGCAGAAATCCAAACATTTATCTATCCAGCCATAAGGTAGATCAGTCGCTACTCCTCCGATACGAAAAAAATTATGCATCATTCTCATACCGGTAGCAGCTTCGAATAGATCATATACTAACTCCCTTTCTCTGAAAATATAGAAAAAGGGGGTCTGTGCACCAATATCTGCCATAAAAGGTCCAAGCCATAACAGATGAGAAGCTATACGACTCAACTCCAACATAATTGTTCTGATATAACTGGCTCTTTTAGGTACTTGAATATTTCCCAACTGTTCTGGTCCATTTACAGTTATTGCTTCCGTGAACATAGTAGCTAAATAATCCCACCGTGTTACATAAGGCAGATATTGTATAATTGTTCGGTTTTCCGCAATTTTTTCCATTCCTCTGTGTAAATAACCTAATATTGGTTCGCAGTCAACAACGTCTTCACCATCTAGAGTAACGATCAGACGAAGAACACCATGCATTGATGGGTGCTGAGGCCCCATATTGACTATCATAAGGTTTTTTTCTCTATCTATAGCTGGTATATTCATAAGTTTTTCCTCGATTCATTCTTACATGAATTGCTGAAAATAAAAAGAAGTTCATCAAAATTCAAGATCTAATAAATCAACTAATTCAATCAAAATTTACAAATTAATGATTTTTTGACTCCCGAATAGTCAACTCACTAATTAATTGTTTATAACGCACTTTGTTTTTCTTTGATAAATAAGACAGCAACCGTTGACGTTTTCCCAGAATTTTCCGTAAACCTCTCTGAGATAAATAGTCTTTTCTGTGCAATTCCAAATGGGAAGTAAGTCTTCGTATTTTATTGGTGAAATTGACTATTTGAAATTCAACAGACCCTCTGTTTTCCTCTTTTTTTTCTTGAAAAATAACTGAGCTGAATGAATTTTTTACCATAAAATCCTCTTTTTTTTTAATGTCAATTTTACTGATCAGTAATAATAATTATAGTCATTTTGATATATACAAGGATCGTAAGTTCTTTGATCTTAAATTCTTTATGAACTTTCTAATTTGATCAATATTAATTATGTCTCATTAAATTAGTATCATGTATCAGAATAGAATATAAGACAATCCTTGCGCCCATCTATTTGTTTTCATATACCCCAACCATACCATATATTTGTATTTGTTTTTATATACCCCATACGGGGTACGTACATAATATATTTATATATGGGAAAACTCTACTCTTAACTAACTAACGAATTTTCAATCGCGGATACATATGTATCCTTACCATACTAAAACGACTGCCATTATTAGTATTAAACCAATAGCGATTCATACAAGCTAAATCTTCTAATCGATAATTGGGCCAAAGAAAGAACTTTAATTTAATTAGTTTATTTTTTTCGCTATCAAGATGTTTGCTTTTATTCAAAGCTTGACCGCAGTTTTTTATGTTTTTGCAAAATACTGGATTTCTATGCATATCATTTCTATCCCTTGAATTGAAACAAATTAGAATTCGCAATTCTCTACGGCGTTTGGGGGATAAAATATTTTCAGGAACAAACAAATCATAATGATTTGTTTCTCTATTTTCATTTATTTTTTGATATTTTGCAATGAATTCATCAAAATACTTCTTCTCAGCATAGCTTTTTTCTTGGTATCGTTGATGAATTTGGTGTTTATTTTTTTGAACCAAGGAAATACCTATGATTTGATATAGAAAAAATTGTCCATCTTTTTTTACAGACAAACGAACTGGTTCGATAATCAATATTCCCCTTTTTATTAATTTTTTAAGAGTTAAATCCTTCTGAATTATCAAAATATTCAGACTCATTTCCCCCCTTTGAATAGAGGATATAGCAATTTCTCTTGGATTTATCAGTCTAAGCAGGAGACAATATACTTTGATATTATTGATTATTCTTTGATTTAAAGAATCATCCCATCTCAATTGAAAACGCAAATACTTATTTAGGAATAAATAAAGCTCTGTTTCCGTGTTGTTCTTCTTTTTCGTTTTTTTCCTACCTTTTTTTATGTCCGATTTACCATAATCTTCTTTAACTTCTTTTTCTTGGCTTAAGAAAACGGATCCGGGATTTCCTTGATTTTGTGCATTTGATACAAGATTCCCTCGGCCTACGGGTTCTTTTTTTTCTTGATTTCTATTCTCTAATCCAAGAATTTTTTGTTCATTCGATGCAATAAGTGGGTCCCCTTTTTTATTTTCAGTAGCCTTTTTATTTTTATTAATGTTTTCATTTCCATTAAAATTAAAAAAAAGTAATTTTACTGGTATAACCCACGGTTTCATCTTATATGTATTATAAAGTATCACAAATTCTGGGAAGAACCAAAGTTCCAGATTTGATATAGGATCATTTAGTATTTCTTGATTCATTCCCATCCAATCAAAAAGGGTTCTTTTTTTCTTGGATGGATTGATTTCTTGATCTTGATAAGTTGTGAAATAAAAAGGAGCCCTCTTATTAATTTTAATATAATTATTAACCCCAGTCTTAATATTTTTATTACTTTTGGTGCCGGTATCGATCCAGGACTCAATATCGGCTTTATTTCTAAGACAAAAATTCAAAATTCTCCAATCAAAATATTTTCTATCCGACAAATTCTCCATATCAAAAAAAGCATCTTCCTCTAGATAATTATGGATAGGGATACCTCCCAGCCTATCAAGAAAGTTGCGTTTATCTATGTTGTAATTAGAAACAATTTCTTCTTTATTATTTACTTGGAATAATGATTCATAAAGGTATGAGTCCTTCTTATCTTCATAATTAATGGATTTATATGATAAAAAATCATATCTAGAGTGTTTTTTAAAATTATATTTGTTATATTCTTGATTCAGTAATGAGTCTGCTTTACAATAGTTTTGTTTTTGGTAATGAATTAATCTTTTTTTTTCATATAGATTCCATTTGTTTAAATCTTTATTTTGAGCCATACAGTGTTGATTGACTCTATTTCGCCATTTTTCTGGACTTAATCTAAGCCATTTACTCTGAGATAAATCATCTTGATAATGAGTTCTTAACCAGTTTTTCCATTGATTCATTCCAGAATGCAAAAAGTTTTTTTGTCTTAATCCGTAATGAAATATTCCTTCTTCTACAAAAGAATCCTTTATTTTATTTTTAAGAAAAAGAGGTGTTCCTTGATATTCAAGGATAGACTTGAATTTATACAACTTAATAATTTGGGTTTGTGATATTTTGTAAAATACATATGCTTGTGAGAAGGGGGATAAATCACAAAAATTCTTATCTCTAATATTAGAAAGTGAGTTTTTTATAGTTGAAAAAAAATGAATTGTATTTTTATTTGTTTTATTAATTCTTTTTTGATTTGTTTTCTTATTGTAAATGGATTTCTCAATGATTTTTTTTATTGATTCAATAAAAAGTTGTGCATTGGTTCTTGTAATATTAATGATACATAGAAAAAAATCTACATATATCCTTTCAATGAAAAATTTTATAAAAAAATAGAATTTACGGATTAATCGAGTATTTCTTCTTTTTAATATTTTCCAAAATTTTTTTGAGGGTTTTAATATTTTATCATGATAGCTTGTTTTGTTAGAACTAATATTTATTTCTTGAGTTAGAAATCCGTTTTTCTTGTCTTTTAGAACCTTTTCTATTTGATTTTTGATTGTTTCTGTTCTATCAGTTAGATCTTTCATTTTTTTTTCTGTCAGTGAAAAATCTATCCACTCCATAGATTGAAATTGAATGGATGATTCGTGAATCATCTGATTACTGATTGTCGAATCCTTTTTAGTTTCACGCAATTCATATATTTCTCTTAATCCAAAAAATGGAATTGGATTTATTTTTGAAAGTTCTTTTGTTATTCCTTTGAGAATTTTTATTATTCTTTTTAGAAATAGAATGCTTTTGATGATCGATTTTTTTGTTTCTTTTGAGACTTTTCGAAACAATTTTGTTCTTTCTTTTAAAACTGTTAAAGTTATAAAATATTTAGTTTTTAATTTTTTCATTCTTTTTTTTAGTTCTTTAAAGATAGGTTCAAAAAATGAACTTCGTTTTCGAGGAGAACCAAAAGGCAGTTCAGTTTCCATTCCCCAAACTGTTAAAAAACAAAAATCATTTTT